TTGTTGCTAAAATATCGGTATTAAGCCCGAAACTCCCAGCGGATGGCCAGTGAGCTAAAAAAACGAAAGAATGGGTTACATTTTTCATATGCTCTCCTCTTATAGATAGGACGAACAAAGAACAAAGTTTTTCGATCACTTACTTCGCTCGCCCTTTTTTGATCGGTTTTTTTAATGCAATTTTTTTTTAATGCAAATAGATTCAATCTAGTAATTTATTTTAGATTAAGTCTTAGGTCTCGTTTGACCTGTGAAAGACCTCCTTTGTTGAAATGTTCTCAAAATTCCTAAAATAAAAGGAAAAAGACTTTCCACTGTCCTAAACTAAGGACGGGAAGGAAGAAGGCGAGCATATCCTCTAAATTGATCATCCTCAAATCAGCCCTTCCTGGGGTGGGGTATTGTCTGTCCCAATAAATAGATAATTCCAGGAGTAATAAATAGGAGTAAAGTATTGATATAATTGGAATTGCAGAAGCAAATACCAATTTACTAAAAAAAGAAAAAAGTATCTAATCTAAAGCACTCATTTTCTTTTTTAGGATTAAACAAAAGGGTTCGCAAATAAAAGTGCTAGTGCCACAACTAGTCCATAAATTGTTAAAGCTTCCATAAAAGCTAGACTAAGCAATAAAGTACCTCGTATTTTACCTTCTGCTTCTGGCTGTCTCGCAATACCTTCTACAGCTTGTCCTGCAGCAGTACCTTGACCAACTCCAGGCCCAATAGAAGCAAGCCCTACGGCCAATCCAGCAGCAATAACGGAAGCAGCAGCAATTAGTGGATTCATGGTGAGTTCCTCGTGTCAAAAAAAAAAAAGAAATGGTTAAGGATACAATCAACCAAGAAATTCTTACTTCTAAGCTCTATTGGGGAGAAGTAACTAAAAAGTACAAATTGAAATGATAATCTGAATTGTCCGAACTACTTCGAGATCTCATTTTTAGTTTCTAATCATTAGAGGTTTGTGTAAATCCATATGATTCTTATTATTCTATTTCTCTTTCTTTCCAACCAACAACTCTTTCATTCCATCCTTCTTTCTTTACTCTTCGATATCCTTGAGTTCCTATTATTTCCCCTATAATCTAATCCATAATAAAAGACGAAATAGAGGAAGAACCCCTATTGAAATCGACCTAATCCAAATCCAATAGGAATTAAATCAAGATATACAATTGATAACAATATGCTGCATAGAACTGGATATGGAATCCAATTCCATATAGAGGGAATTCGATATATCGGATTAGATAATGAATCTAACTTAGGAATATATAATATCCCATATACACTTGTTTCTTCTATTTTGCGTATTTTCTTATTTTCTATTGAATCGGATTCGAAAATCATTCCTTAAAGTGGAAACCCGCACAAAAGATGACTGGACTTCTAGACATTAAGGATATAGATCTAGCCTGACTCCGCCCCCCTTAATGCATATATACTTTGACAATTCCGTAATATAGTCTATTCTCTCTCCTACAACTCTAGGTTGTATATTCATACGCATTTCTAACTATTTTGTTTTCCAACCAAGCGGATTATCTGGAACCATGCATGAATTGAGCTAAGCTAAAAAAAAAGATTATTTCGAAAACTAGTCAATTCAATGATGACCCTCCATGGATTCACCTATATAGGCTGCGGCTAACGTTGCAAAAATAAGAGCTTGAATACCGCTTGTAAATAATCCAAGAAACATGACCGGTATAGGGACTACTAAGGGGACTAAAGAAACAAGAACAACAACGACTAATTCATCCGCCAATATATTCCCGAAAAGTCGAAAACTAAGCGATAATGGTTTTGTGAAATCTTCTAGGATGTTAATTGGTAAAAGGATTGGAGTTGGTTTAATATATTTCTCGAAATAACTCAATCCTTTTTTGCTAAGACCCGCATAAAAATATGCCGCTGACGTGAGTAAAGCTAAAGCAACAGTAGTATTTATATCATTCGTGGGCGCTGCTAATTCCCCATGGGGTAACTGTATAATTTTCCAAGGTAAAAGAGCACCCGACCAATTCGAAACAAAAATAAAAAGGAACATAGTTCCAATAAAGGGAACCCAGGGACCATATTCTTCTCCAATCTGAGTTTTGCTCAAGTCTCGAATAAACTCAAGCACATATTCGAAGAAATTCTGACCGTCGGTCGGGATGGTTTGTGGATTCCGAACAGCTATGATAACTGAACCTAGCAAGATAGTAATTACGACCCAAGAAGTGATGAGTACTTGGGCATGAATTTGGAAACTTCCTATTTGCCAATAGAAGTGTTGGCCTACTTCTACACCCGATATATCGTATAACCCCTTGAGTGTTTTAATGGAACATGGTATAATATTCATATTGTCCTCTGATAAAAATTGAACTTCAAAAAAGGAATTCTTTTGATTCAACCATCTCTTTCTCAACTCAGCAACTTGAAGTATTAATCTTATATTTAGGATACCAAGAAATCACATCAGATCATAATATATATCAATACCCTCTAATATATATCAATATTCCCCTTCTTTTATCTATACAAAACAAAAAAGAATAGTAAGTGATCCCATAAATCTACGCAGTTGCCCAAGAATTCACTATTCTTCTTAATCAACGATTTCTTATATAGAGAGAACGGCCCTCACAAATTGCAAATACTAATTTGTTAAGAATCAATCGAATTGAAGTCATAGTGTCATCGTTGGCTGGAATCGATATATTCGCGAGATCTGGGTCACAATTTGTATCGACTAAAGAAATAGTAGGAATCCCCAAAATGGCACATTCCCGAAGAGCTATATACTCTTTTTGCTGATCGAGGACGATCACAATGTCCGGCAACCTCGTCATATATTTGATCCCGCCGAGATATCTTTGCAAGGTCGATAATTTTCTCTTCAAGATTGCCACATCTCTTTTTGGGAGATGGTGGAATTTTCCCATCTTTTCTTCTGCTCTTAAGTCTCTAAATTGAGAAAGTCTAGTTTTCGTAATCGACCAATTCGTTAACATACCACTGAACCACTTTTTATTAACATAATGACAACGAGCCCTTATTGCAGCTGATGCTACTAAATACGCTGCTCTTTTTTTGGTACCAACAATTAAGAAGCTTTTTCCCTGACTTGCTGCATCAAAAACTAAATCACAAGCTTCTGATAAAAAGCGAGCCGTTCTAGCGAGATTTGTAATATGAGTACCTTTACGCTTTGCCGAGATGTAAGGGGCCATTTTAGGATTCCATTTCTTAATACCATGACCAAAATGAACTCCCGCTTCTATCATCTCTTTCAAATTGATGTTCCAATATCTTCTTGTCATTTTTTCCACACTTCCTTTTGATTTTTTCTTTTTTTTTCATCCTACCATTCCATTACGGAATTTATTTCTTTTTGAAGATTAAGAAAGAGCCGAAATAGCTTGAAATAAATAATAATTGTTCCGATGTAACCTTCCACTGAGAATTGGCCATTGATACATGGTATAAACGTAACCTTAATGAATTAACTGACTTCTTTTACTTATTAAAATAAAAATCTAAAATCTGACCTGTTAGTGTTCTAAGGTCAAAAGTCTAGTTTAAAGTCAAAAAATCCGCTTTATGTATCCTTAAATCGTATAATTGGGGGTAAATGGGGGTTCTGATGTCTCATAGAAATTGTTTGTTACGTCAGAATCAGAAGAAACTAATTCTGTATGGAGAAACAAAATATCTCTCATTTCCGACGCGAATAGATTTTTTTTTTGAATTTCGAAATAAAGGTTCTTGTCTTGTGGGGAACGATGCACAAATTTTTGGAATCCGGTACCAACAGGTATAATCCCCCCCAGAACTACGTTTTCTTTCAGGCCTTTCAACCAATCAATACGACCTCGTAGGGCAGCTTTTGCTAAAACTCGAGCAGTTTCTTGAAAACTTGCTTCAGATATGAAACTTTGGGTATTCAGGGAAGCCCTTGTTATTCCCAATAAGATTGCCCGATAATAGATCGATTCATCCAAAGCTCGCCCTGCTCGTTCCGCTCGCAATAATCCGATTAATTCCCCAGGTGAAAAAACATTAGACATTCCATCTTCGGAAACCCGCACTTTTGATGTTACTTGGCGTATAATAATCTCTATATGTCTATTATGGATCTGTACCCCTTGGGATCGATAAACCTTTTGGATCTTATTAACCAAAGAGATACGACTTTGGGCTATGGTTAGCTCAGCTCCAATCAAGAATCCCCAGGGGACCCCAAGAATTCTTGGTATACGCTCATTCCAATCCTCAATTCTCCTTTCGAGATTCGGCGATAGTGAATCAATTGAACGCGCTTCAAAGATTTGTTCTACTTTTGGAAGACCTTGCGTTATGTCACTAGATCTCGATTTTTCATATATAAACGTAACTAACCTATCTCCTTTGTAAAGGATTTCTCCATAATGACCATGAACAGTTGCTCCTGTAGTGGCCAAATAAGGCTTAGCTGCTCTTATAACAAAGGAATCAATATTAACAATGAAAATTTGACCAGATTTTTTTATGTGCGATTTAAATAGACATACATTTTCGCAAATAAATTGTCCAAGGTGAATTATTGCCGATGTCTCCTCCCAAGAATCATGATGGAGAAAGTGCCAATTCAAATGGAATGGATCCAACATGATGTTACTATCGAAATTCGAAATCCTTTGATTTTCATCTATTAAAGAGTATTTAAGCCCTTGAAGTACTTGGAAGGTTTGTTTCAAATTGTCAAGGAACAAATATTTTTTTAACAGGATCTGATTATGCGTTAGTAAATAGTAAGATGAAGAAAAATTCGATATACTAGGTACAATAGCAGCTAAGGGCCCAAAAATATCTCGAATAGGAATTCTAGGATTCGATTCTTTTCCCGCATTGGGATATTTCGAATTCTTGAATAAACCAATTCTAGAACAGTTGGATGCCAACAAAATCATCAAAGATTGGTATTCTTTATTTCGATTCAACAAGGTGCCAATAGCTTCTTGATGTTGGCTAAGTGATTGAATCTTCGCCTTGGAATAAAAGGAATTGGTATTGGTGCGATCTAACCTATTATTGGGAATCGGTCCTGCACTTGTCCTATCATACCTTCTTCGTGTATACGAAATAGTGGACTTGACTAACTCAATTCTTAGGAAATCACGAATCAGATCATTTGCTCTTACCTCAACAAGGGAAGCACGAGCCTCCTCTTTTTCTTCTTGTTCCCAATTCACTACTAAGCAAGTTCGAACAAATTGACTATTCGTGTGATAAATTCTTTGAGTTAACTTGCTATTTTCATGAGAAATAAAATTGACAAGTCGAAGTTGGAGATTATCCTCTTCTTGCAAGAGATCCTGCGGGAAAAGTGTTGCTAAATTTCTCCCTTCGTCCATTTCATATGCGACTGCAGGTCGAACCGAAACAAAATACTTTTCCTTGCTCTTGAGAATTTTTTTCCGTTGAACATAGACCCAATTTTTCCTTTTTTTTGATTCCTTAGATTCTTTCTTTTCTCTTTCTGGTGGTATCAAACTACCACCTAATATCTTATCTGCTTCTTCAGGAAAATGAATATCTCCGGAAAAGATTTTGAGTTCCGTATGGCTTTTTTTTCTATTCACTCGGACCAATCCACCTAGTCGACTTCTTGTATTTTTTGTGAGTTGTGTATCCACTCCAATGATACTATTATCAAGTACCTTTAGGGATGAGGATCTGGGCAAGATATGCAGTTCTTGAAGAATGAAAAAAAACCGATCTAGTTCTTTTTGGTATTTTAGACTAAATTCTTTTGTTCCTCGATGCTCAATCAAACCCTCTTTTTTTAAGATGGAATCTTCCTCTGGGCTCCCGTATTCGTCCTCTGAGTCTTCTTCTGAGTCTTCCTCTAAAGTCCCATATTCGTCCTCTGAGCCTTCCTCCGGGCTCCCATATTCGTCTTCTGAGTCTTCATCTAGAGTTCCATATTCGTCCTCTCGGGTCCTATATTCGTTCTCTGGGCTCCCATATTCGTCCTCTGAGTCTTCCTCTCGAGTCCTATATTCGTCTTCTAGGGTTTCATATTCGTCCTCTAGGATCCCATATTCATCTTCTAGGGTTTCATATTCGTCCTCTAGAGTCCTATATTCGTCTTCTAGGGTTTCATATTCGTCCTCTCGGGTCCTATATCCGTTCTCTGGGCTCCCATATTCGTCCTCTGAGTCTTCCTCTCGAGTCCTATATTCGTCCTCTAGGGTCCTATATTCGTCCTCTAGGGTCCTATATCTAAATTTCACAATTCCTGACCCCTTTTTATCTTTTCTGTATCGTGGATCGTCAAAATAAGCAAAAATAGTATTTCTACGTAAAACACCCATAAAGGGTATTTCAATAGAAATCCCCAAACAGGATATTAGTTCTTTCTCTTGTTCTTGATGATATTGTAATGGAATGACGAACCTATTTCTTCGCTTTTTCGCCAATAAATCCGAATTATCTTGAAGAATAGAAGGATAGACAAAATTCCAATGGCCGTTGGACATGATTCTATCCGGCGTTGAATAATCAAGAATTTCCCTATCTTTTTTACCAAAAGTATCCAACAGTCTATGTCTTACTTGATCATTAGCCATTGAGAGGTCAAAGATATATCTTCCGTCAACAGAAAAAGAATAAGTATTCATTTGATCTTGATCCTTGTGGAGCGAAAAAGACGCTATACTGGATCTGCACATACTTACTGACAATATCCATAAATGGCTTGTTTTTGGTAATCGACGAAGATTACCATATTGATATTCGGGCACATGGTAAACATCAGTACTCCAGTGCATTTCCCCGTCTGATTCGGAATAAATATGCTTTTGTACCCTTTCTTTAAAATGCAAAGTGGACGTTCCGGCACGAATCTCCGCAATTACTTGTTCGGATTCTACATATTGATCATTTTGCACTAGAATCAAGCTTTTTGAGGGAATATTCACACTATATAGAATATCCTGACTCTGAATAGTTACATGCAAGTCTATATAACATAGAAAAGCAGGCTGCCCATGACGGGTACGTGTGGGGTGAACCAAATCCTCATTGAATTGGATTTTTCCATTCGAAGGGGATCGTACAAGGTCGGCAGTACCCCCTGTGAATACTCCACCAGTATGAAAAGTTCTTAATGTTAGTTGAGTCCCTGGCTCCCCAATTGATTGACCCGCAATAATACCTACGGCTTCCCCTAATTCGACCAGATCGCCATGAGTGGGACTCCGACCATAACATAATTGACAGATCCAAGATGTGCTCCGGCAAGTAAAGGGGGTTCTAATATATATTGGTTGTGCTCGAAATGGTTGTGCTCGAAAGGCAGTTATGAATCGATTGACTAATCCAATTCCAATATCTTGATTTCGAGCGGCAATGCATCGTGAACCGATATATATATCGTCTGCTAATACACGACCAATTAGTGTTTGGACAAAAAGTTTTTCCGTCATCCCATTTTGAGGACTCACAGAAATACCTCGGATAGTACCACAATCTCTTCTACGCACAATAATATGTTGAACTACTTCAACAAGTCTACGTGTAAGATATCCAGCATCCGCTGTTCGTACAGCAGTATCTACAACCCCTTTACGGGCTCCGTAGCAGGAAATTATATATTCTGTCAAAGAAAGTCCCTCGCGTAAATTGCTTTGAATAGGTAAATCAATCATTTGTCCTTGAGGATCCGCCATTAATCCTCTCATACCTACTAATTGGTGTACTTGAGATGCATTTCCTCTAGCTCCTGAAAAAGACATTAGATAGACTGGATTAGAAGGATCCGTTATCCGAAAATTCGAATTCATTTCTTGTTTCAAATATTCACTTGTAGCATACCATATCTCAACGGATTGGCGTAATTTTTCTACCGCGTGTACAGCCCCATAATAATAGTGTTTCTCCAAAAGAAAACTCTGTTGTTCCGCGTCTTGGACTAACCATCCCTTAGAGGGTATTGTTAAAAGATCCTCGATTCCTAATGAAATCGATGTAGTAGTGGCTTGATGAAAGCCCAGAGTCTTTATTTGATCCAGTATATGGGATGTATATCCCATTCCGAAATGATCTATTAATCTGCTAATAAGTCGTTTCATAGCAGTTCCGTCTATCTCTTTATTATGAAAGACCAGATTGGCCCGTTCCGCCATACATAAGTACCCCCTTTTTCGGCTGAGTAGGATTCGACAATTGCTGAGTAGGATTCGACAATGGGCCTGAGTCAGTGATTCGAAAATTTAATTAACTTCCTTTCCTTAATCTCAATCTGGATTCGCGCGGCAAAAATGATGATACTAGCGAAATCGGAATGCCCCCCGAAAGGGGCATCGCCGAATCTAACTTCCTTGTTTAGATAGTGTATGAATAGGCCTGACTAAATCCTTGTATGGCTTCCTCTATTTCTCTATAAAAAGAAATATGACCAAGAGTGCTTCGAATGTATATAGAACGGATTTCTTTTTTTCTATTTCCCACTATTAGATAGTGGGCATAAATCTCATGATAAGTCCCCAAAGATTCATATTGAACTTCAATCGGAACTTCTCTTGACCCAATGACGCGTTGATCTAGTTTCCATCGGAGCCACAAGGGACTGTCTAAACTGATTCGTTTCTGTCTATAAGCTCCCAGTGCATCATAGGAACTGGAAAAATGGGGTTCTTTATCTTTCGTATACTTATAATTATTATTATTGTAACTTACTTTTTGATTTGGATAGTTTCCGCAACTATTATATCTATTTGCACAAATACCCCGACGGTTTCCAATCGTTAATACATAAAGTCCTATAAGCATGTCTTGGGTCGGTACGCAAATAGGATCTCCAATAGCAGGAGATAGGAGATTCATATGAGAAAACATAAGTAAACGGGCTTCCGCCTGAGCTTCCAAGGATAAAGGTAGATGAACAGCCATTTGATCCCCATCAAAGTCCGCATTGAAACCCTTACACACTAATGGGTGTAAACAAATAGTACGCCCCTCTACTAAAGTGGGTTGGAAGGCCTGTATGCCTAATCTATGCAGGGTAGGTGCTCTATTCAACAGTACAGGATGTCCCCGCATAACTTCTTGAAGTATTTCCCATACAATGGGTTCCTTTTCCCAAATTTTCCTTTTAGCAATCCTGACATTAGAAGTAGCGCGTTTCGTGATTAAATCGCGAATTACAAATAGCTGAAAAAGCTTTATTGCTATCTCTAGAGGTAATCCACATTGATGTAATGAAAGTGAAGGACCCACAACAATGACAGAACGCCCCGAGTAATCGACCCGTTTCCCAAGCAGAGTCTCGCGAAACCTTCCCTCTTTACCTTCAATTACATCTGAAAGTGATTTGTATACTTTATTGTGACCATCCCTCGTTGGTTGCCCGCGGGACCCACTATCAAGAAGTGTATCCACGGCTTCTTGTACCAACTTTTCCTGGCACATTACTAAATCTGCTGGCGCTAATTCACTTCTTTTTAATAGATAGGCAAGGTTGTTGTTCCGACGGATAACTCTCTTATAAAGTTCATTAATATCCGAAGTCACTACTTTATCCCCAGACCTATAAACAATGGGTCTCAATTCGGGAGGAAGAACCGGTAATAAGCACAAAACCATCCATTCTGGTTCTACATTTGTTTGAATAAAATGTTTCGCCAATTGCATGCGTCTAATCAAAAAAACTTTTCTTATTCGTCTTTTTCTATCTTCCCATTCATCTCCACTATACCCCTCGTCTTCTAATTCCTTCCATTCGACCAAGGAATTCTCTATAATAATTCGCAAATCCAAATCTGCTAATTGTTCTCTAATAGCACCTGCTCCTGTCGCAATTTCCCGATTTCGAAATGTTGCAAAGCCTGGGGTAGAAAAAAAGGGAGAAATGCTGTGGTTACAGGATGAAATTTCATCTTCGAATAAACCTCGTAATCGTAAGAAAGTGGGTTTTTTAGCGCTGGGCCTAGCAAAAGAGAAATCGCCGTATACTAGGCCCTCCAATTTCTTAAGGGGTTTATCTAAAAGGTTCGCGATATAACTAGGAAGACCTTTCAAATACCACACATGAGTCACGGGACATGCGAGTTTGATGTATCCCATTTGATATCTTCGTATCCGAGAATCAACAAATTCTACCCCGCATTTTTGGCAAAATCTTTCGTCTTCGTTTTCAGCTACGCTCGCTCGAGAATTTCCACAAGCACAAATTCTGCTTTTTATGGGTCCAAAGATTCTTTCGCAAAACAATCCATCTTTTTCTGGTTTATCGGTTTTATAATGAAAAGTAGAGGGCCTTGTGACTTCGCCAACGACTTCCCCATTAGGTAGGTTTTTGTTAGCCCAAGCCTTTATTTGTTGAGGGGAAACGAGTCCAATTTGGAGTTGTTGATGTTTATATTGGTCAATCATAAAATAGAAATAAGAAAAGAATTTATATTTATTCCGATCAAACTTCCTCCCTATTAACCTGGAAGTTCTTCTCAGATACAAGGAAATGATTCAGTTCTAGAGCCAAAGATCGTAGTTCTCGAACGAGCACTCGAAAAGATTCTGGAGGATCCTCGTGATTAGGTACTCTTTTTCCCCAGATCGTAGCATTAAGTATTCCTTGGCGAGCTATAAGATGATCAGATTTATAAGTAAGTATCTCTTGTAAAATATGAGCAACACCAAATCCTTCTAAAGCCCAAACTTCCATTTCTCCTACTCGTTGTCCCCCTTGCTTGGCTCTTCCTCTAACGGGTTGTTGTGTAACAAGTGAGTAGGGCCCAGTAGAACGTCCATGGATTTTCTCATCAACTTGATGAATTAATTTTAAGATATAGGACTTCCCTATTAGAACAGGTTGTTCGAAGGGGTCTCCTGTTCTTCCATCAAATATTCTACTTTTTCCCGGGTACTCGGGTTCAAATACCCATGGATTTTTTGTTTGTTTACTGGCTTCATATAATTCTGAAAACACAAGTTTTCTTGAAGCCTCTTGCTCATATCTCTCATCAAAGGGTGCTATTCTATAATGTTTCTTTAGCAGATCCCCTGCTAATCCGAGCGAGCTTTCAAATATTTGTCCCACATTCATTCGTGAGGGTACTCCTAAGGGATTGAAGACCATATCAACAGGTGTTCCATCTTGCAAATAGGGCATATCTTGCCTAGGCAAAATTTTGGAAATGATCCCCTTATTCCCGTGTCTTCCGGCTACTTTATCCCCAACTTTGATTTCACGTTTCTGTAAAATATATACACGAACCATTATGTCTAGGGGGTCCCTCTGGATCCATTTCACATCGATAACGCGCCCTCTTCCACCTATAGGTAGTTTGAGAGAAGTTTCTTTTGAAGTGGATACCTCAAGACCAAATATGGCCCGTAATAATCCAGCTTCCGCGATATACGACGATTCGCTCGCTATCTGAGGCGTTAATTTACCTACTAAAATATCGCCAGTTTCTACCCAGGATCCCAACCTAACAACTCCATTTCTGTCCAAATTGCGGAGTAAATGTTCTTCTAGATGTGGTATTTCTTTAGTGATTTTTTCAGCGGAGCCTTGGCTTGTCGTATCCGTCTGAATTTCATATTTTCGGATGTGAAAAGAAGTATAAATATCCTCATATACCAAACGTTCGCTAATTAGTACTGCGTCTTCAAAATTGTAACCTTCCCATGGCATATAAGCTACTAATACGTTTTTTCCTAAAGCAAGTTCCCCACCAACTGTAGCAGCTCCCTCTGCTAAAATTTGTCCTTTTTTAATGGATTTACCCCATGGAACCCGAGGTTTTTGGTGCATACAAGTATTTTTGTTAGAGCGCCGATGGGTAACTAAAGGAATACTTATAGTCTTCCCACTACTTGATAAAAGGATCTTGTGACTATCAGTAGAAATGATCTTTCCCTCGCGTTCGGCTATAACGGAAACTCTCGAATCTAGAGCTGTTTGACGTTCCAATCCAGTTCCAACAATGCACTTCTCGGACCGAGAAAGCGGAACTGCTTGGCGCTGCATATTAGAACTCATTAAAGCCCGATTCGCATCATTATGCTCAATAAAAGGAATGAGAGAACCTCCAATAGAAAAATATTGGAAAGGAAAAATACTTCTAACATGAATCTGTTCCCATGCAATAGTCAGGAATTCTTGACGGTATCTAGCTGGAACAACCTGTTCTTCCTGAATACCCTGATTCAAAGACAAAGAATTTCCTGCTGCTATCATATAATATTCATCTCTATTTGGTGATAAATAAACCACCTGTTTCTCTTTTTTTTCTTTTGCTTTCTCAGATATTTCATAAAATGGACTCTCTATGGATCCCCACCAGTGATCAATTCTCGCATGAATAGCTAAGGATCCAGTAAGTCCAACATTGATTCCTTCGGACGTGTCAATTGGACAAATACGCCCATAGTGACTCGGATGAATATCTCGGCTCCGAAAACTTGCAGTCCTCCCCGTCAATCCTCCAGGACCCAAACAACTCACTTTTCGCCCATGAACAGTTTGTGTCAATGGATTAGTTTGATCAAAAACTTGAGATAAGGGGTATGTGCCAAAAAAGGTCTCATAAGTAGTTATTAATAAAATCGAAGTTGAAGTTGGAGTTACCAAAGTTTGTGGAGTCGGTTTCGATTGACGTATGAATACTCTACGGATAGTTTTTTGAACCGCATGTTGTAAACGATCAAGAGCCAGTCCGAATTGATCTTGTAACAGATCCGCAACCGAACGAATACGTTTATTTTTCAAGTGATTCATATCGTCATCGTCAAGTATACCCGTTCCAAATTTCATTCCAATCAAATGATCCGTAGCGGCCAATACATCTCGTGGTAACAAGAATGTATTGTTCTGAGGTATATCAAGATTCAGTCTCCGATTCATATTTCGTCGACCAATCCTTCCTAATTCACATTTTTGTTGAAAAAATTTCTTTTGTAATTCCTCACATAAGGACTCCGAAAATACCAGGTCCCCACCTACACAAGCAAATTGTTGATAAAACTCCAAAATAGCTTTTTCTTTTGACTCAATCCTCTTCTTCTCCTTAGCATTCGGGAAAGACAAGAGAATTTCAGGGTAGGAAACATTATCTAGAATTTCTCTTAGATTCGAACCCATAGCTGATGATAGAACTAGAATAGATATCTTTTGTTTTCTACTTACGCGAGCCCATATCCTTTCTTTTTTATCAATTGCTAATTCCGATCTTCCTCCCCAATCTGATATTATAGTCCCGGTGTAGATAGAAATTCCCTTATGGTCTAATTCCGAGCGGTAGTAAATACCAGGACTTAGCAATATTTGATTGATCACAATTCGGTATATTCCATTTATTATAAAGGTTCCTAAGGAATTCATTATAGGAATGTTTCCAATAGAAATGGTTTGTTTTTGCACATCGAAACCAAAAATTAATCTCGCAGATACATATAATTCGGAAGAATAGGTGAGTGATTCATACACAGCATCCCTTTCTTTTATTGAGGGTTCTAGCAATTGATATCCTTTCGCAAATAATTGAAATGCAATTTCGTGATCTGGATCTTTAATTGTTGGAAACTTCTCAAGTTCTTCTGCCAAGCCTTGATTAATGAACCTAAAAAATCCCTCGAATTGGATCTGACTAAATCCGGGTATTGTGGACATTCCCTCATTTCCATTCCGGAGCATCTTAATCTTAAGTTTCCTTTTTATCGAAGAAAAATTCCATTATCAGCTCACTCTTCATCAATCCCTATGGATCGATCTAGCAATCATGGAATCTATATTCTGTTTACTGAATCACATGAAATTCTAGGGAACTCCACATACGTATTTCATATATGTATTTCATACATATGAATAGAGAAAATTTCGAGGAAAGTTCGAATTTGCCAGGGGTACAAATCGAATGAAAATGAATTGATAAAACATTCCTAGAAAAAAATTCTGCCACTTAATGATATTCTAATCAGATTGGATGGCAAAGATTTCTCATTTTATCTCCTTTCTATGAATGGGATAAAGCCATAATATAATAATTTATAAGCACTAGAAAGTTTGACTTTAGTTCGATTTAGAATAGCACGCTTAGTTTAATTTCAAAAAAGAATTTGAGGGTTCTTTTTTGTTTCGTAGTAGTAGAATTGCTAGAAAATATAGGATTTCATTGTAGAATCCTAAAATAAAGTAAGTCCTTTTTTTTAAGTACATGCCAATCTAGTTATCCACCTCTCCACATATCCCTGCTTTTATCGTAATTTCACTTGGGTGGGCCAAGATGGTCAGGTCATACTCTATATCAGAGCAAATTTCCTTTTTTTATTCAAGATATTTAATGCAATGAAAAATTAAAGCACGATTCCCCATAGAGATATGTACATAAGGGGGATCCATGGATAATAATGCTGTTATGGATAATAATGCTGTTCGGACCTGGAGTTTACCTATACACGGATTAGGCATAAACCCATTCTATTTTATTATGCCATTAAAAGGAAGGGGGGGAGAGAATACTGATTTAAGAGTCGTTCACTACTGCAATTCAAAAAAAGTAGAATTCTAGTTAATGGTTCCAATTTGTTCTGAATTTTGCAGCCTGTGACTGGAAATCCACTTTTTCTCCTTTTTCATCTCAATAGAAAGAAAAGGGAAGTTTTCTAGTGTTAGCAATGTGTGTTTTAAGATAGAATCCATGGAGGAGAATAATCGAAACTGGATCCAAAAAAAGCAGGAATAGATTTTTGGAAAAATATTGGAAAAAAGTAAGTAGAATTAGATTCAAGATAAAAGAAAGGGGGTTTTAGTAAGAAAACGTGGATGAATACTTGCTCTTTTCTCGATTTTAGATCGGATTTTTTGGCGGCATGGCCAAGCGGTAAGGCAGGGGACTGCAAATCCTTTATCCCCAGTTCAAATCTGGGTGCCGCCTGATCAATAAAATACTTAGGCTTATAGTACTGATCGAACTCGACAAATTCGTACCCCGCATAAGCTGGGGCAAGAGAATAACTAGGCCTGGCGATACTGGATTTTGAGAATCCATATCCATAGTTCTATTAGGGTTTGTTTTGTCGGTAGTGGCCCAAACAGCTACCAATAGGGATGAGGTAGCGTTTACTTATTCTTTTATTAATTTGAATTGATTCTTAATTGATTCGAGAATTTAAAACTACGAGGCTAAGATGTCAGAAATCTTGATATTCAAAGGGCTCCTAAGGGGCATTCTTTTTTTTTTTCAATCTAAGATTGAAGAAGGGACTCCACGAAGGAATATCAAGACTTCCTAATTATTATACATTTTATTTATCGTACATCTTATGCTACCTACATACACTAAAGTAAGGGCTACTGATTCCGTCGAGAATCAGATTGAATAGGCTGATCAAAAATCAATTTCGGAGTTGTGGATAAAGTCTCCTCATTCTTTCATAGAATGATAGAAAGCGGGGCTGTAGGGTTTAGGTTAAAAATAAACATAGGCAAGGTAGGTATCCAATAAATATTTATCTATCCTAATTTTATGGTATATTCTGACGTCCTTTGCTTATAAAAAAAAGGTAACAAAAGGAAGAAAAAATCTTTCTATTCCCGCGTCTTCCATTCAGGACATCATCCCCGTACTCTTTTTTAAGGAAAAGGCTATGTATCGTATTTATACTTAATGCTCTCCAATTCTACCAGAAATCCTATAAGAATTTGTTAGGAGTAAATTCCTTGAACTGATTCATCCATAGCCTTAGGGCAGAATCCCTTTTTGACTCTGTACCCTTGATTCCACTATGATTATTGATCAATAGTAGAATAATTTCTTCATAGAAATAGGAGACATAATTTACATGGATATAGTAAGTCTCGCTTGGGCTGCTTTAATGGTAGTCTTTACATTTTCTCTTTCACTAGTAGTATGGGGGAGGAGTGGACTCTAGGGATACTACTAATTGATTGAGTAGTCGAATTGTTGTATCAACTCTTTTCTTTAATTGATCCTTTTGCATTAATCATTTTGCCAAACTTTATTCTTTCTTTCTTTAGTTTTGTTTCACTCCTGTAAGAAACTCTTGTAAGAAGGAGTCGTTCTATTCTACTCTATAGAAATAGAAAGAGCGATTACAGCAATTCAGAATTTCTACTAGAAGTGACGAATGGTTAAAAAAGTTCTATACATAAGAAAATTAGACTTTCTTCCACGGAGCTATTCACAACATATCGCACACTTTCCATTTGTTTTATACTCTTTTCTTATTCTTAGAAAAATTTTTATGCTCTTTTGAAGCATCTCGCCGCATGTTTAAGCATGAAAGATTCGCTGATTTTGACTTTTACTTTTTTCCTTTTACTATAGTCTATTCTCATATTATTTTTCTCTCCCTCCATGGATTCTTTCGTGAAGAATTGTCTTCGATTTTTTTATTTTGACTTGATTGAAATTAAGTGGATGCAGTGAAAAAAGAAATTGAATTAGACTACTATTTCAATCTACTAATCTATTCTATGTAGATTCAAGATAATATAATAGAAAGACTCTAAAGTGTGGTAGAAAAAACTATATGTAGTTCTTTCTACCACACTTTATGATTCCAACCAGATCCTTTCATTTAAGACTTGGATTTTTATTTTATTTAATCCCTTTTTCATTTCTTCAATGATTAATTGGAATTCCAATTAATCATTTTGGCTGACTGTTTTTACATAAATAATAAGTAAAAAGGCAGTAGGAACTAGAATGAACAGTGCAGTAGCAATAAATGCGAGAATATTGACTTCCATAACCTCTTTTTTTTTTCGCAATAACTCGGGATGTAATCCCATGGAGAGGAAAAAGGGGTATCCTGTAAATTCAAGGGGAGGACTTGCATTCTGATAATACTGAATCAATTCAATATTATGAATATCGGATCTATCAAATAAATTCATGGTTGAGAGTGGAATAGTATAACATAGGAAGATCCCTTATCCATACTAAGACCAAAATTGGTTTTTTGATTGGATTAGGAATTCTCTCTTTTTTTCATCCTTTTCTACTTTTTCTTTTCTATATCTATAACCCACGATCTTTCTTATCTTATCCAATTTCCCTTCCTTTTTCTTATAGTTATACATACAATTATGTATGTATGTATTATATGACCGACTTTCTATGGGTCACATAGACATACAAATAAGCAGTAGAAGTAGAAGTGAGATGGAGAAAAGAGGGCTTAAATAAAAAAAATCGAATATTTTAAATTTAGGAAAAAGGGCGTTTGCTTTGCTTGGTTTTTCTTTTATTTTATTAGGTTACTATCAATATCCACTTTTTGGGTCTAAAGATGAGAGCGGATCCATAAAAAAGGAGTCCGCAAATGGAATGAGAATGAGATAGATTCTTTCCAATTAGTCATTGAACATACACAAACAAAGTTGGAACTACAAAATGGAAGGGGCCTGGTTTAACCCAAAAAGTACTAATTATATTAAATTCACTGTCTAAGAATAAACGAATACAATTTATGTATGGATTCCGATAAAATACCGGTACTCTATTCCATAATCCATAAGAGTCGAATAGGAAGTTAAGATGAGGATGGTATCATCATAAGGATAGAGTAATATCCTAAATTATACTAATCCACGTATGATATGTATGTCTTTCTTTATCAACCGGGAGTAGTGAAAAAAGAAATTCCTATAGGCCTTCCCTCCCTCTTTAATGAAAAATGCGAAATCAAAAAAGTGAAGTAAGGATGCCCCATAGGTATTTGATCTTGTCTCCTGCCCCCTTTTTTTGATGGAAATTTTTTATGGAAAAAGGAAAGATGAATTTACCCATTCATTGAACCCTAGTTCGGGACTGACGGGGCTCGAACCCGCAGCTTCCGCCTTGACAGGGCGGTGCTCTGACCAATTGAACTACAATCCCCGCGGGGTGTATGGCATACCTATACCTATTTTTAAATAGAACCATAAGAAGATTCGATTCGTCTGTCGTACTCTAAGAAATAGACGAATCATATACTACATACCCATATATCGTATGTGGGTATAGTGAGAGTGACATAACTAGTATGTCGCGATTTTTTATCGCTTAAAATGGATGATAATCCACCTTTCAATAAGAAAAACTCTTTTGTTTGTAAAAAAGGAATGAGAGAAATATGGATTAGAAAGAAATTTCCCCCTTTCTCTTTATCCTTTATTTCTATGGATCAGACATTTTTTTTTATGGAAGAAAAAAAATGGATTTAGTTCATATTCACGAAGCCCTAGATTTTTGGGCCGAGCTGGATTTGAACCAGCGTAGACATATCGTCAACGAATTTACAGTCCGTCCCCATTAACCGCTCGGGCATCGACCCAGGAAGAATTTATTCTAGGGTTTTTGATAATCTATGATTAACCTCCTTTCATAATACTCCCTACCCCCAGGGGAAGTCGAATCCCCGCTGCCTCCTTGAAAGAGAGATGTCCTGAACCACTAGACGATAGGGGCATCACTAAACGATAGGGCCATATACAACCGCTCGTCATTATACTATAATGATAGTATGAGCAGTTTTTTAGAATTGTCAATATACTCGAAGAGTATAACTAGATCCAAAGCAAAGAGTCTTTCCTACTTTTCTGTTATGCTTTCTTAGGATTTTTTTTAGTTGATGGTTAGGTTAATTCACGGATCATCTCCTACTTTTTAGGGAAATTCATTTAAAGGGTATAGAATAAGAATAGATTAATAAAAGGGATTCTAGATTAGTTCAGTACAGGTAGTGATTTGATTGATCTAACAGGAAAAAGAGTCCAATTTGATTTCTTTTTTGCAATTTACACTCCGTGCTTCATTTAGTGTTCAGACCAAAAATGCATGCATCCCACACTAAGTCATAAAATTCAAGAAAAAATGGAGAAATTTTCAAAAACAAAGAAAAAAAGGTGAATAAATAATAAATTTAGTAGAAAAGTACTTTATCGGATTCGAACCGATGACTTACGTCTTACCATGGCATTACTCTACCACCAAATTAAAAAGCCCTTTATCGGATTTGAACCGATGACTTATGCCTTACCATGGCATTACTCTACCACTGAGTTAAAAGGGCTTTTTATTCAATTCCAAAATTAGCCACTTTGATTTCCCATTATGGGTCTACTGCATAATGTACATAATATATGTACATATAGAGATATATGTAGAGATTATATATGTATATATCGAGATCGAGATATAGAAGTTTATTCATGGCAAGGTTCAAAATCTTGAGAAAATCAAGAAAAATAAGAAAATCTTTCATATTCTCTCTTATCACTTGCACAAAGTAGAGGTTTTTTTTTATTTTATTATATAAAAAAATACGTATAATAAAATACGTGAAGAGAGGGTTGACACAATAAAAAATTATTACTATAATTATTAGTATAGTAGTATCCAATATACTTGAAGAGGGTAAGTTCATAGGTATGTAAACACGATCTCGGACGACTCACTAAACCAAAGCACGAAAGTTAGATTGTTTAGAGGAGGTGAACAAATATGAATCAATTTTTGAATATGAATCGATTTTTGAATCGGATAATACAAAAGGCCAAAAAAAAGGCCAAAGGGGCAATAAGAGCTGCTGTCAAAAAAATGGTATACTTTTTCTTTTTTATCTTTAGGCTATTGACTTTTCACGTGCTCAGAACGTTCTGCAGAATTAGGGACTTTTTTCTTCTATTGGCTGATCTTATGATGAGAATTTTCTCCATTTATGTTTTATTTCCTTTAATTGTAATTGGGTGGGGTATAAAGGAATTCGCGCTCTTCATATACCCATATGGCTGGTTAGTAATTTTCAGTGAGATACTTCTTATCTGTTTTGGTGAGAGATTGAAACTATTTTTAACAGGCATCTCTTGGAAAAACCTTCGAGTTCAAAACTTTTCCATTTTTCTTAAAAAGTTTTGGACGGATTTGTTGAAGCGATTTTTAACAGGTACCCCTTGGAAAGGGGGTACTTGAATATTCTCCAAGGATTCTAGTTGGTGCATTTTGAACAAACTATGTTAGAGTTTTAGCAACAATTTGCTTGTAAAAAGTGGGCAGTAGAATTTATATTGCAGAGTAGAAAAATTATTCTACTGCCTGCCCAACAAAAAATAATAAACCATACCCTACATACCTAACTCCTCCCGGCTATGGGTTTTCTGTTTCCGAAGACTAGGAAAAAAGGAGGATTCTGTAACCCTAAGGGTTCGATGGTATATGGATATGAAAAATATAAGATTTCCGATCCTAGCGGGAAAAGGAAGGGAACAGATACCCAATATGATTCTTGAGAGGAACATTTGGTAATGGTCTTGGTCCTCTATGCTTTTTTTATGTGTTCTTAGTTCTATTCATCTTCTTTGATTCTTTTAAACAAGAATCTAATAAACTAGAATTGAGTGGAAAAGAGGGGAGGAAATTAGTAAATGGAGAGGATCGACTAACCAGAGACATTTAGGATCTTCTTTACATCAGGTAAATCCTGACCAAAATTTCTCAGGTAAGGATTTACCTGACGTAATCAGGTAAATCCGTCGGGTCCTGTCCGCCTTTCTCTTTAAGTTACGACTCTTTGTTTCTTGCTTCTCTCAAGCCATAGGGAAAGTCTATGATGAATTTTTGAAATTCATCTCACTCTTTCTCTAGGGCTCGGACTTCATGATAAGTGGGGGAAGAAAACATCTTCCCCAATTTCTTTGTTCAGAATTGAACAAAAAGGAAAAGGAAGAAAGGGATTTATGGGGGCAGTGCTGCCCCCTATATCTCCTAGTGTATATTGTAGGAATAATCAAACTATTCCTTACAGCAGTCTGGCACACTTACGTCCTCGCAAAGCAAATAATGATCATTGTAGTCGTAACCATAGAATAAGAATACGACCCTAATCGAAATGCATACATTAGGTTCATACGCTATTGGGATGGTAAGAAGATATGTATTTTACAGACCAGAGAGGCTATCTAAACCCTAAAATAAAGGCCCGCGATCGAAGTACCAATCGCTCACTGTCATGAACCTTCTCCATTTGATTCAATAAGGGGGAATTAGCCTCCTTCTCGAATGGCTACCCTTGACAAAGGGTAGCGTTGGTATCATAATCTACATGTAGCGGGTATAGTTTAGTGGTAAAAGTGTGATTCGTTCTATTAATAACTGAATTTGAAATGATATACTTAAGGTGTCCTTAAGTTTTTTATATTCCGATGAAAACTTTAGTTCTTATAAAGGATTTAATCCTTTTCCTCTCAATAGCATATTGAGGAAGAATATACATTCTCGCGATTTGTATCCAAAGACTAATGGAAATTGCATCCAAAATACAAATTGGATTATGAGTACAGAGTCGCGAAGCATAATTTTGCATTGGATTAAGTATTCCCATTTTTTAAATATGAGTAAAGGATCTATGGATGAAGATACAAAAAAGTTTATTTCCAATCGTAACTAAATCTTCTTTTGTTAAAAAAGGAAATGGAAGCCAAATAGCTAAAAAACGGTAGTTTTGGTTTACTAGAACCATCAGCATATTGTTTCAGCTCGGTGGAAACCCAATTCTTTTCCTCAGGATCTCTTGAATAAAATTAGGGAACGAAGTAAGTAGATTAGATAGATTTAGTATAATTTCTATTTCCTACTCTATAGGGATCATCTAGAAAGCGGAGAGCTTTGGTTCCATTCAGATAGAAAAGCTGACATAGATGTTAAGTGGTGAGAATATCCATAAAGGAGCCGAATGAAATCCAAATTTCATGTTCGGTTTTGAATTAGAGACGTTAAAAATAATCAACCAACGTCGACTATAACCCCTAGCCTTCCAAGCTAACGATGCGGGTTCGATTCCCGCTACCCGCTCCATTCTGTATAAAAGGACTATTCTATTTGTCTAGACATGGTAGAGGCCTGTATTCAACCTTTTTCGTCCACCAGTTTCCGGCCCTCCAGAGCGGAGTAGAGCAGTTTGGTAGCTCACGAGGCTCATAACCTTGAGGTCACGGGTTCGATTCCCGTCTCCGCACTTAGCTGTCTGTATAAAAGGACTATTCTATTTGTATGGATATGGTAGAGGGCTGGGCGGTATCCAACCCTTTTTTATTCATTAGTTCCCGGCCCTAGAGGGCCAAATTGAGCAGTTTACAAAGTCACTTGCCCCTACAAGAAGAACTCTCAAGGCTCCTTCCTACCCTGCAGAAAAGAAAAATGAAATGAAAGAAAGGCACAGTCTACCTCCCTTCCCTTTAAAAGCAGTTTGCCAGTTGTTCGTCTCGGTGAATCCCTGATTTAGGGAGTCCTGTTGGCGAGTTCGATTCCCGCCGCCGGAGCCCCCTTTTTTTTGAGTGGGGTGCAAAGGAAGGGTAAGATAGTAAGGGATACGGTATTAGACTAACACCTACTTAATTTAATATAAGTAGTTAAGTAGTCAACTAGACGAAATTTTTTATCATAGTACCTTACTAAATTAAGCTGGCGAGCGGCGGGAATCGAACCCGTATCTTCTCCTTGGCAAGGAGATGTTTTA